AAAAACTTCAGAGTTTCTCTTTTCATTTTCATGGGTCGAGGAAAGAATGCAAAATTTTCTATTGCTTTTTTTTACTTTATATCTGTCAGTAAAAGAGAGAATTACCGTTTTTCCTAACTTAATGAAATTCCATACAATATTCAATAAAAAAAGACGAGGATACCCCAAATGAAAGTTTTTTCTCGCATGTATTTTCCACCCCATTGTCGAAACAAGAATATGGGATGCATCGATCTAAAAATAGGTGGTACATAAAATTATGATCTAATAGATATATCTAAATCTTATTCTATAAATAGATATTAATCCTCCTCTGGAATCAAAGAAAAAGAAAGATAGCGAAAAGGTTTTTTTATGTTGTGGTTTAGAAGAAACTTTTTCCCTTACTTCATAGAGAAGGAAGGGAATACCCAAATTATTCTTGTGGAATATCTAGGAATACAAAAATTTAACCGGAAATATCGACAAATTGGTACGCAGTCCAAAGAAATGAAATAAAAAAAAGGGGGGTCAACCGTTCCAATTTCATATCTATCTAATTTTTTTATCAGAATAGCGGATATAGTCCTGATTCAATAGGTCAGGTCCACTTACTTTTCCTTTTTTATTTGTTGATTTCGAATCTTTCCAATGGATTAGTTTGGAGTAATTTAAAAAAATAGGAATATTTGGTGATTCAATAGACAACTTCTCTTATCATTTATCATTATTCAGTATAATGAAAAGATGTTCAACTTTATAACTACTAGAACGTATTATCCTTAATATTATACAGTTGTTTCCTTTTTCCTTTAACAAAAACAGGAAAAACCTGTATTCTACGTTCAAACAGGAATACTACGACTCGGGTTTTATGAAAAAAAGTAAAAAGCCCCTTATCGGATTTGAACCGATGACTTACGCCTTACCATGGCGTTACTCTACCACTGAGTTAAAGGGGCCCTTTAACTAACTGAATTCCGGAATGAGTCACTATGCAGATAAAAAATATCTCTCTCCCTATATTACAGAATATGTTATTCTAGACTATACTATATAATAAAGTAAATTCATAGCGTCGGGTGGCTCTTTCCGGAATTATAAAGTGGATTTACTGTCGAGTCTCGGATCAAACGATTTATTGATCTTTTAAAACTATCACTTCAATGAACCAAGCCGACCCTCATTTTTTTCTTTTATTAAATTGATCCCTATCAGAACAAAAATCACTTGAGACATGTACCTACCAATTCGACATAGATCCAAGATATTTCCCAAGATATTTCATGAAATCATGTGATGGAGAAGTTCGATTTGTCCCCTTAATCCATAAAAAATAATTTCCGAAATTTTATTGATCCCCTTTATCATCCCGGATTTCTCCTTTATAAATTTTCAGGTTTACTACGAAGACGTATTTCGGCTTAAAAAATGAATGAAGCAAGAAAGTAGAAGAAATGGAGTTGAAAGTTTTATTTTTATATTATAATAGGATTCTAGTTAATCGAGACCTTTTTTTCATATTTCATTTCGATTTAGATAGAATTTTCTTAAATATTCGATTTTAAGTTTTGAAATGAAAAATTTAGAATTATATTCTAATAAAAAAAAGTAAATTTAAATAAAAAGAATATGAATAATGGATAATGATAATGGCTTTATATATCGAATCGAATGGGATGGTGGTTAGAATTAAGGATTCATAAATAGGAATGACAAACCAAAAAACTCTATGGAATCATGAAGGGCGGAATGATCCCTTGGATCGAATCATATTCTTACATTCTATTGACAATTTCGAAAAACTGTTGATACTATGCTCATAGTATGATGGCGGTCGGACACACATGCCCCCATCGTCTAGTGGTTCAGGACATCTCTCTTTCAAGGAGGCAGCGGGGATTCGACTTCCCCTGGGGGTAGGGTACTACAAAAGCAAGTTGATCGTGCATTATCAATAAGCCTAAAATTGAAAATAGAATTGATTTTTCCTGGGTCGATGCCCGAGGGGTTAATGGGGACGGACTGTAAATTCGTTGGCAATATGCCTACGCTGGTTCAAATCCAGCTCGGCCCAAGAATTCCATTTTTTCGATATACATACCTCTATTTGTATTTGTTTTATTTGATTTGCTCGATTTTTTTGTTCCAAAAAATTCCGATCTAGATTCATATCAGTATCTGTAAGTAGAAAGATCTGTAAGTATAAAAAAGAAAGTCGAAGGAAACGAGAAAAGAAATCTTTTTTTTTTTGAAAAATGGATGCTCAATCAATATGAATCGATTTGGAAATAAGGAAAGAATCACTAGTAATGTAATTCGTGTCGCTCTCACTAAAAAGGAAAGTGCATAGTTATGTAGATATCACTATATCACTCGTGTTTCTGTTACAACACGAAAATTTTTTAAAATGGGTTTGAATTAAATCCTAAAAATATTAATGCGGTAGATCTTATTTCCCTGGGATTGTAGTTCAATTGGTCAGAGCACCGCCCTGTCAAGGCGGAAGCTGCGGGTTCGAGCCCCGTCAGTCCCGACGGATCCAATAAACACATCAACTCACCTCTCCATTTTCATTTTATGGCAAAAGAGGTACAATGAAATGAATATAATTTAGGTCATTCTCAATAGGAATTTTTTTATTTTTTCGTTATTTCTCATCAAACACAAACAAATATATATAAATTTTCATTACTTCAATGAGTACCTATTGGTGGGAGAGAGATATAATTGGATTAGTCCAATTATTGGGAACATCATATTCAGGATTCCGAGGGATAGCGTACTGGGTCTGGTCTTTAAATTTATTGCCTCTATCTAATGGAATAAAGTATCATTTCTCGGGAGCACATACACAACTAGAATTCATTTATTGTACACTCCAAAATGGAATTTGAGTTACCCCGAAAAAGTCTTTTCAGATTAAAAACCTCTCCCCTTCTAGTTCCGATTTTTTGTAGTCTCAATGACTCAAACTAACTCCTTTTTAAAAATCTATCTCATTCAAATTTTACACCGAACTTTTTTTTAATATATGCTAGTACTAATCCAAGAAAAGAGAATATTAAAAGAAGAAAGGTTTTTATCGAAGATTAGATCTTTTATACCGGAATTTGGCTTTTTCACAATTTTCTTTTTCTTGTAAGAAAAAGAAAATTATATCATAAAAAGATAGGAGTTTCTAGTTTAACTCCCGCCCCCTTTTCGTTTTACTTCTATTGTTGTTATTGTTTGTGGGGTTTGTTATCAATGCAATGTAAATGGAAAACGGTCAGATGATACTTCATCCGATGATTGTCCAAGGAAGACAGTAGGTTGTAGAAAGAATGTAAAAGACTAAAAAAAAATATTTCTTGATTCGATTACGAATTCAATTTTCTATTGAGTATGGATAAAGGATCTTCCTATGTTATACTATTTAATTCGCGACGGCGAAGTGATTTGATAGCCCAGATATTGTTATTCATAATATTGATGCGATTCAATATCATCGAGATGGAATTCATCCCATTGAATTTACAGGCGAAATTTTGATTATCTCTATGGGATTAAATCCCGAGTTATTGCGAATTAAAAACCACTGAGATTATGGAAGTAAATATTCTCGCATTTATTGCTACTGCACTCTTCATTCTAGTTCCTACTGCTTTTTTACTTATCATATATGTAAAAACGGTCAGCCAAAACAATTAATCTGAATGAAACTTGACTTCTTATGTCTTTAGCAATGATAATTATTTAAGAAAAAAAAGGATTCCAATTTCGTTTCTTAAATCTTCAATTAAATACGCAGGCTAGAATCAACAGTATTCTATGAGATTTTATAATATGGTAGAAAGATTGATATATTTCTTTCTACCATATTATCTATTAGATTTGCGGTTTTGTAGTGTATAAAGTTTTACTCTATAAAGATACAGGTTTAATATAAAGCAATCTTCTACAATATCTATCTTCATATCGATAGAATTCTATCTATATTCTATAGATAGGGCTCCAGGTCTATTTCTTTAGCTACATTTATTTTCTTGATTTGTATTGTGTATTGATTCCGATCAATCCGAAATAATAAAAAGGGGGGGTAATTCTTGCTTGAATACCGGGATTTCTTATTATTTCAAATCGAAATCCCAGTATCTATCGAAAAAAATAAAATCAAAGACGTAAAAAGTCTACGGGCAGGGCAATAAAAAAAAGCCGGTAATCTTTTTTTTAGCATTCCAAAAAAGTATTTGATTGAATCACTAACAGAAAGGAGTATGGGAACTTCTTCCAATTCCGAAAAGGAGTAGTAAACCCTACCAATTTGTAACACTTGAACCATGATATGAAATGCGTCGATGCCGATAAAGCCTAAATCCAATTTCTACAACAATAAAGCAAGCGGCGAGTACACAATACGTGACTCGCCCGGGGCAAGATTTGCTTATGCGTAGTATCTTGTTGAAAAACCACTATGTATATGTTCTTTACCCTAGAAAGTGCGCATTCGCTTAATTTAATATTAATAACAGAATTAATAACAGAACGCCTTTTTTTAATAGCCAAAAAAATAACAAATAATAAGAAGTGGTCTGTTGTTCCTCATTGTCCCTATATAATATAAATCTGAATAAATCTGATAAGAAAGTCTGATAGATAAGAGCCCTTGGGCGAAATAGAGAATTTAGGAAAATTAAAATTTCTTACTATATGTATCCCCTTCCGAAATACAAACGTGGGAATCATTGAAATATCTGTTTGATTGACATTATTATTTTTTTTTTATAGTTCGAATTAAAGTTCAAACAAAATGCTTTGTAGAATGATCTATAAAACAATTGATAACGTTTGATTCCTTATCGCAATTACATTAATAGTACTTCTAGAGTCCACTTCTCCCCCATACGACGAGTGAAAGGGAAAATGTAAAGACTACCATTAAAGCAGCCCAAGCGAGACTTACTATATCCATGTGAATTATGTCCCCTATCTCTATGAATACGAAGGAATTATTCCATTCTTGTTCACTAATAATAGTGAAATCCAGGGTGCATAGTCAAAAGGGGATTCTTACCCCCAATTCTTTATTTAATGAACCAATCCAATAAACGCACTTACATAAGAAATTTTAAATACAAATAGAATTGGGAAAGATTAAGTACAAGCAAAATATGCAACGACCCCCGCGGACAAGGGAGTCTTACTAATATAGCATTATAGCGTGTGGGAATACCTATTCTTTTGTTAACCTTCTTCATTCATAAAAAAATGGGAAGACAGTCGATTCTATTCTTGACTCGGGGTTACTGAACAGAAGTTTTTTTTACTTTTTTTATATAATATATCAAAATAATATATAAAAACTGAATTATACAATTCAATATTGATCGAATATCTGAGTAATCAAAGGCATTCGTGAGTTTGTAGACCAAAGTTGTTTCTCAACACTAACTAACAGTTAGACTCCCCTTTGGTTATCCAATCTAATTCAAGGCCCGGTCAGTAAATATCCCATTCCATTAGTAGTGGAAGGGCTATCAAGACTTCTCGACTCCTTTCATAGTACGAAAATCTTTTTTTGAAGCCTATACACAAAAAGTTATGGATCTTTCCGAGAATCTCCATATGCTTCGAATCAAGCGCGTATCAACAGCTCCCTCTGCTGGGGAATAGTTCGGTGAGTTATATCAAAAAAAGGGGGATTTCTGGTCTTTTGTTAACCAGGCGACACCCAGATTTGAACCGGGGAAAAAAGGATTTGCAGTCCTCCGCCTTACCGCTCGGCCATGTCGCCAAAAAAAATAGATGACAATATTACCCCTTTTTTTGTTTGAGGGGATTACTTAATTTCTTTTTTTTGTACTTGCATCTTGAATCCTGTTTGCCTTAACCAAAAGAAACCATTCCCCTTTTTGATTATATCCGCCCTTTTGATTGATTCTATAAGTATCGCAAAATGCACAATACCTAAAAACTTCCCCTACCCTTTCCATTGAAAAGGTAATTTTGGACTTTCCTTCATCAAAAATTCATCAAAAAATTGAACCATTAACTATTGACTTGTGACTTGACTGCGAATTCATGAATGATTTTTTGATTTGGATCTTAAATTTAGTTTCCCTAATGACATAAGAAAGTAAAAATAATAACTAATTATTTTTGATTGAATTGATTCTTTTCAATCAATAAATCTTTCTTAATTTCCATTTTTCTCAATTTCGATTATAATTATATATTATGTAAATATTATATAAAAAATCTTTATATATGTAAAGGAAACCCCAGAACCAGAACAGAACTTGCCCAGATATAGAATCGGATATTCAAATATAAAATATGATATGATGCCGATAGAGAATTCTCCGAAAATATCGTACTTCAATTTTTCATTGAATCGATTGACGAAAAAAAGTATAAATTTGGATAGACCGCCGCCCGCGCTGCCCCGAATAGAACTGCAATAAAAGAATAAAAGGGGAGACGGAGGGATATATAGAAGATAGCTACACACGTTTAATAAATACAACGAAATACAACCCGCTTTCCAAGTGTATTTTACGAATGCTAGTAAAATAATAATATAATAAAAGAATCGGTCAAAGTTTCTCTTTCTTTTCTCGGCAATTTTTTTTACAACGAAATCCCAAAAGGGGTTAAGTAAGAAAAAATAAACGTTGTACTGTTTCTGATTATTCTATATTTATCTCGGGGAACAGATCAAATCGCGAATCCGTTTATTTTTCCGGTATCCAGAATATGTAATATTATTATAATAGTAGTAATTGAATCATTTTTGTTCTGATTCTGATATAGTATATAGTAAAGCCCATAAATCTAAGCAGCAGAATTTTGGTTCCAAGAATTTTTTATCAATTCCTTTCATCTCTTCTCTTACAAATTCAATTCCGAAATTTTACTTGAGTAGAAAATTCTCTCTATTCCCCCCATTCATACATATTTCATCCTGTCCATATATGGACATATCTAGTATGGAATTGGGTAAAATTTTATGTGATTCAGTAAACAGAATATAAATTCCATCGGCGTTGGGTCGATCTATATGATTCGATGAAGAATGCGCTAATAATGGGATTTTTCTATAAATGGGAAATTTATTTCAAATGTTCCGGGATGGAAATGAGGGAATGTCGACAATACCTGGGCTTAATCAGATACAATTTGAAGGGTTTTGTAGGTTCATTGATCAGGGCTTGACAGAAGAACTTTATAAGGTTCCCAAGATTGAAGATACAGATCAAGAAATTGAATTTCAATTATTTGTGGAAACATATCAATTGGTGGAACCGTTGATAAAAGAAAGAGATGCTGTGTATGAATCACTTACATATTCTTCTGAATTATATGTATCCGCGGGGTTAATTTGGAAAACCAGTAGGGATATGCAAGAGCAAACAATTTTTATTGGAAACATTCCTCTAATGAATTCCCTGGGAACTTTTATAGTAAACGGAATATACAGAATTGTGATCAATCAAATACTGCAAAGCCCCGGTATTTATTATCGGTCAGAATTGGACC